AAGAGGCAGACATAAGAGAAACGCAGAAAAGAGAGGAAAAAGCACGTATAGAAATAGCAGAAACCTGGGATAGCATTCTATTTGCTCAAGTAATAAGAGGTTTGTTGTTAGTAACTCAATCAATTCTTAGAAAATATATTGTCTTACCCTCATTAATAATAGCTAAAAATCTTATCCGTATGCTATTATTTCAATTTCCTGAATGGTCCGAGGATTTTAAAAATTGGAATAAAGAAATGCATGTAAAGTGCACCTATAATGGTGTTCAATTATCAGAAAAAGAATTTCCCAAAAATTGGTTAACGGACGGTATTCAAATAAAGATCTTATTTCCTTTTCGTCTGAAACCGTGGCACACATCTAGGTTACAATCCCCTAATAAAGATTCAATAAAAAAGAAAGGACAAAAAAATGATTTTTGTTTTTTAACAGTTTGGGGAATGGAAGCTGAACTGCCTTTTGGTTCTCCCCGAAAACAACTTTCGTTTTTTGAACCCATGTTAATAAAAGAACTCGAAAAAAAAATTAAAAAATGGAAAAAGAAGCGTTTTCCAATTCTAAGACTTTTAAAAGAAAGAACAAACTTGTTTATAAATATCTCAAAAGAAACAAAAAACTGGGTCATCAAAAACATTTTTTTTATAAAACAAATAATAACAGAACTTTCACAACGAAACCCAATTCGATTATTTGAATTGAAAGAAATATACGAGTTGAATGAAGCTAAAAACGAAAAAAATTCGATAATAAGTAATCGAATGATCCCCGGCTCGTCCATTATAACTCGGTCTATGGATTGGACAAATTTTTCATTGAGAGAAAAAAAGATGAAAGATCTGACTGATAGAACAAACACCATACTAAAAAAAATTGAAAAAATTAGAAAAGACACGAAAAAAGAGTTTCTAAATACAGAAATAAATATTAGTCCTAACAAAATAAGTTATGATGATAAAATATTTGAATCTCAGAAAAATATTTTAAAGATATTAAAAAAAAGAAATGTACGATTAATTCGTAAATCGCATCATTTTTTAAAATTTTTCGTTGAAAACATATACATAGATATCTTTCAACGTATGATTAATATGCCGAGGATTAATGGGCAACTTTTTATTGATTCAATAAAAAAAAATTTGACTAAATCCATTTCCAATAATGAAGCAAATCAAGAAAGAATTGATAAAACAAATCAAAGTCTAATTCACTTTATTTCAACTATCAAAAAGTCACTTTCCAATATTAGTAATAAAAACGGAAAGATCTTTTGGGACTTATCATACTTGTCGCAAGCATATTTATTTTACAAATTATCACAAACACAAGTTATTAACTTATCTAAGTTAAGACCTGTCTTTCAATATCACGGAACATCTCGTTTTCTTAAGAATGAAATACAGGATTATTTTGTTGAAGTTGTTCGAGCACACGAAATATTACATTCCGACTTAAAACAAAAGAATCTTCAAAATTCTGGAATGATAAATCAATGGAAAAACTGGTTAAGAGGTCATTATCACTACGATTTAGATCCGATTAGATGGGCAAAATTACTCCCCCAAAAATGGCGAAATAGAGTCAAGCAAGATCGTAAAAATAAAGATTTTAACCAATGTTATTCATATGAAAAAAACCGATTAATTGATTACAAAAAACAAAATTCTTTTGAAACAGACTACTCATTACCGAATAAAAAAGATAATATAAAAAAAAAATATATATATGATCTTTTATCATATAAATCTATTAATTATGAAGATAATAAAGATTCATATATTTCTGAATTACCAGTACAAGTAAAAAATAATCAAGAAAGTTCTTATAAGTACAACACAGATAAATGGAAATTTTTTGATATACTGACTGGGATCCCGATCAATAATTATCTAGTCGAAGATGATATTATAGATCTGGAAAAAAATCCGGATAGAAAATATTTTGATTGGAGAATGCTGCATTTTTGTCTTAAAAATAAGGCCGATATTCAAGCCTGGATCAATATTGAGGCTGACACGAACAGTAATAAAACTACTAAAACGGGGGTTAATAATTTTCAACTAATTGAAAAAATCGATAAGAAAGATTTTTTTTATCTCACAATTAATCAAGATCAAGAAAGCAACCCATCCAACAATAAAAAACAAATCTTTTTTGATTGGATGAGAATGAATGAAGAAATACTAAGTCGTTCCATATCGAATCTCGAACTTTGGTTCTTTCCAGAATTTTTGATACTTTATAATGCATATAAGATTAATCCGTGGATCATACCAATAAAATCACTTCTTTTAAATTGGAATGGAAATGAAATTTTTAGTAAAAATCAAAAACTCATTGGAAAGAAAAAAGGATCTCTTTTTATATCAGCGAAGGAAAAAACTCTTGAATTAGAAAATGGAAATAAAGGAGAAAAGGAATCCGTGGCCGAAGAGGATCTTGACTCAGTTCTCTCAAACCACAAAAAATATCTTCAAGACGATTCTGCGGGAGCAGATGTGAAAAAACGTATAAATAAAAAGCAATACAAGAAAAACACGGAAGCGGAGCTTGATTTCTTCCTAAAAAGATATTTGCGTTTTCAATTGAGATGGGATGATTCCTTAAATAAAAGAATGATCAATAACATCAAAGTATATTGTCTCCTGCTTAGACTGATAAATCCCAGAGAAATTGCTATATCCTCTATTCAAAGGAGAGAAATGAGTCTGGATATTCTGATAGTTCAGAAGGATTTCACTTTTACAGAATTAATGAAAAGGGGAATATTGATTATCGAACCGGTTCGTCTGTCTGTCAAAAATGATGGACAATTTATTATGTCTCAAACCATAGGTATTTCATTAGTTCATAAGAATAAGTACCAAATTAATCAAAGATATCAAGAAAAAGACTATCCTTATAAGAAGAGTTTTGCTGAATCCATTGCAATACATCAAAAAACGAATGAAAATAGAACCAGCAATCATTATGATTTGCTTGTTCCGGAAAATATCTTATCCCCTAGAGGTCGTAGAGAGTTTAGAATTCTAATTTGTTTCAATTCTGGGACTAGAAATGATATCCATAGAAATACAGCATTTTACAATGGAAATAAGATGAAAACTGATGATCAAGTTTTAGATAAAAGAAGCAAACCTCTTGATAGATATCAAAATAAATTAAAGTTCTTTCTTTGGCCCAATTATCGATTAGAAGATTTAGCTTGTATGAATCGTTATTGGTTTGATACCAATAATAGCAGTCGTTTTAGTATGCTAAGGATCCATATGTATCCACAATTGAAAATTCGTTAATGCTACATTTTTCCTATATTGCCCGTACCTTATATGGTAGATGAAGACAAAGAAATACACATATGGCACTGTCTTAGATTCTGATAGATGAGATTAATTCAATGACGTGTATCTATTAGATTTATAAATGAATCAATAAAACATTCTTATTTAATTTTTAATTTCAATTTTCAGTCTAAATATTTTTTGTGCATGCAGAAATCTACCAGCCTTTTGTATACCTATCTGAATACAATTTTCAAAAATTGGATTGCTAACTTTTATTAAAAAAAAAGAATAGAAATTCTTAATCAAAAAAAGATTATTGTGTATATCAAATTAAAATGAGTAACATTATTATTACTGATCAATAATAATTTATAAAAAAAGGAGGCTAAGGAGATTTCCTTTTATGGTAAAAAATTCATTCAGCTCGGTTATTTCGCAAGAAGAAAAAAAAGAAAATGGAGGATCTGTTGAATTTCAAGTAGTCAGTTTCACCAATAAGATACGAAGACTTACTTCACATTTGGAATTGCACAAAAAAGACTATTTATCTCAAAGAGGTCTACGTAAAATTCTCGGAAAACGCCAACGATTACTTTCTTATTTATCAAAGAAAAATAAAATGCGTTATAAAGAATTAATTAATCAATTGGATATTCGGGAGTCAAAAACTCAGTAATTTTAAAAGTCATTTTGAATTATTTGATTTATTAGATCTTGAATTTTTATGAACTTATTTTCATTTTCAGCAATTCATGGAAAGATTAATCGAGGAAAAACTTATGAATGGACCAGCTACAAGAAAAGACCTCATGATAGTGAATATGGGACCTCACCACCCATCAATGCACGGTGTTCTTCGACTCATCCTTACTTTGGATGGTGAAGATGTTATTGACTGTGAACCAATATTGGGTTATTTACACAGAGGGATGGAAAAAATTGCAGAAAACCGAACAATTATACAATATCTACCTTATGTAACACGTTGGGATTATTTAGCTACTATGTTTACAGAAGCAATAACCGTAAATGGTCCAGAACAGTTGGGAAATATTCAAGTACCTAAAAGAGCCAGCTATATCAGAGTAATTATGTTGGAGTTGAGTCGTATAGCTTCTCATCTGTTATGGCTTGGCCCTTTTATGGCGGATATTGGGGCACAGACTCCTTTCTTCTATATTTTCAGAGAAAGAGAATTAGTATATGATTTATTCGAAGCAGCCACCGGTATGAGAATGATGCATAATTTTTTTCGTATCGGGGGAGTCGCGGCTGATCTACCTCATGGATGGATAGATAAATGTTTGGATTTCTGCGATTATTTTTTGACAGCGGTTGCTGAATATCAAAAACTTATTACACAAAATCCTATTTTTTTAGAACGAGTTGAGGGAGTAGGCATTATTTCTGGAGAAGAGGTCATAAATTGGGGGTTATCAGGACCAATGCTGCGAGCTTCCGGAATACCATGGGATCTTCGTAAAGTTGATCATTATGAGTGTTATGACGAATTTGATTGGGAAGTTCAGTGGCAAAAAGAAGGAGATTCATTAGCTCGTTATTTAGTCAGACTTGCTGAGATGACGGAATCCGTAAAAATTATTCAACAAGCTTTGGAAGGAATTCCAGGGGGACCTTATGAAAATTTAGAAATACGATCTTTTGATCGAGGAAGGTCTCCGGAATGGAATGACTTTGACTATCGGTTCATTAGTAAAAAACCTTCGCCAACTTTTGAATTGGCGAAACAAGAACTTTATGTCAGAGTCGAAGCCCCCAAAGGAGAATTGGGCATTTTTTTGATAGGGGATCAGGGTGGTTTTCCTTGGAGATGGAAAATTCGCCCGCCGGGTTTTATCAATTTGCAAATTCTTCCTCAGTTAGTTAAAAGAATGAAATTGGCTGATATTATGACAATACTAGGTAGCATAGATATCATTATGGGAGAAGTTGATCGTTAAAATGATAATTGATACATCACAAGTCCAAGATATCAATTCTTTTTCGAGATTGGAATTCTTAAAAGAAGTCTATGGAATTCTATGGGTACTTGTCCCTATTTTGACTACTGTATTGGGAATCACAATAGGCGTACTAGTAATTGTATGGTTAGAAAGAGAAATATCTGCAGGGATACAACAACGGATTGGACCTGAATATGCTGGTCCTTTGGGAGTTCTTCAAGCTTTAGCAGATGGTACAAAACTACTTTTTAAAGAAAATCTGTTTCCATCTAGAGGTGATACTCGTTTATTCAGTATCGGACCATCCATAGCAGTCATATCAATTTTACTAAGCTATTCAGTAATTCCTTTTGGTTATCGCCTTGTTTTAGCTGATCTCCATATCGGTGTTTTTTTATGGATTGCCATTTCAAGTGTTGCTCCCATCGGACTTCTTATGTCAGGATATGGATCCAATAATAAATATTCCTTTTTAGGTGGTCTACGAGCTGCTGCTCAATCAATTAGTTATGAAATACCATTAACTCTATGTGTATTATCAATATCTCTACGTGTGATTCGTTGAGACATAAACTTCTCCCACTTTTTTTCGAGAAAAGGGGTGAAATGAATTGAATAGATATCTTCATTTTTATATTAATTATTTGGATTAATGAACTAAATCAGATAGTTATATGAGTGAAAGAAAACGGCTTATATAAATAAAAATTAGCAGTCAAAATATTGAGTCTCATTTTCTAGGTATAAGAGTTAAGCAGAAATAAATATAGGCGCAAGAGAGCCTTTATCCCAAGATTGGGTCACTAGTTATCCTGTCTTGAAGCGGACTCAAAAGATCAACCGGATTGAGTTTTCACTATTATTTGTATGTATTACCATAACACAGCCGATTGAGCAAAAATGAGTGGATGGTTAGAAACACCAAGATATACAAAGGATTTGTAATGGAGATTTTCAAAATTATCCAAAAGAGAGAGAGAAGGACATTTTTGCAAAATGCATAATAAAAAGAATACGAATTGGGGCTTTAAGTTTGTAGAAATGATCAGGCAGTACTCCCCACGATTCCGATCCAGAGTATACGCCTATCCACCCATTAAATAAATGACTATCGGAAACGAAATAATCCCTTATTTAGTAAGTCCCCTTTTTCTCAGAAAGAAGAATAGGAACGAAAAAAAAATGGAAAGAATCCAATTACAACAAAAAAAGAGAGAGATCTTTTTTATTGTTTCTTATCTCCATTCCTATATGACTTGCTTTCCTATCTCCCTATTCATAGAGATAGAATTCATGTCCGAATTCATGAACTAATGGAATAGCCAATTTTTTTTTTCGTAATTGAAAACGATGGGTTATTGATATTTATAATAAATAGTATTTTAGTAAAGAATTAAGTTATTACTCAACAAAGAAATTTTTTTTTTAACGGATGAGATCAATTCAGAAGTAACCTTTTTCTTTATTATTAGAACAGACAGAATTCTATTGGGTTAATTTGGGGACACACGATCGATTTTTATCCTATAGTATTCTACAAAAAAGACATATCAAGATAAATAATCCCGATGCTCCTTAGATTTATTTAAAGCCCTCAAGGAGCCGTATGAGGTGAAAATCTCATGTACGGTTCTGTAATAGCGATGAGAACAGTGATGTTATTACCGACTATAATTATCTAACAGTTCGAGTACCGTTGATATAGTTGAGGCTCAATCAAAATATGGTTTTTGGGGGTGGAATTTGTGGCGTCAACCTATAGGGTTTGTTATTTTTCTAATTTCTTCCTTAGCAGAATGCGAGAGATTACCTTTTGATTTACCAGAAGCAGAAGAAGAATTAGTAGCGGGTTATCAAACCGAGTATTCGGGTATCAAATTTGGTTTATTTTATGTTGCTTCCTATCTAAATCTATTAGTTTCTTCGTTATTTGTAACTGTTCTTTACTTGGGTGGTTGGGATATCTCTATTCCATACATATTCGGTTATGAACTTTTTGAAATAAATAAAGCGTATGAAGTCTTTGGAATGATAATTAGTACCTTTATTACATTAGCGAAAACTTATTTCTTCTTGTTCATTTCTATAGCAACAAGATGGACTTTACCCCGACTAAGAATAGATCAACTATTAAATCTCGGATGGAAATTTCTTTTACCTATATCTCTCGGTAATCTATTATTAACAACTTCTTTTCAACTCTTTTCACTGTAAAGGAATACCATATTCTATATTCACGACTTGCTCAAACAAGAGAAAGAAACAAACATAAAATTCTTTAGAGATATTACAATATGTTCCCTATGGTAACTGGGTTCATGAATTATGGTCAACAAACAGTACGAGCTGCAAGGTACATTGGTCAGGGTTTCATGATTACTTTATCCCATGCAAATCGTTTGCCTGTAACTATTCAATATCCTTACGAAAAATTAATCGCATCGGAGCGTTTCCGCGGTCGAATCCATTTTGAATTTGATAAATGCATTGCTTGTGAAGTATGTGTTCGTGTATGTCCTATAGATCTCCCCGTTGTTGATTGGAAATTGGAAACGGATATTCGAAAGAAACGATTGCTTAATTACAGTATTGATTTTGGGATCTGTATATTTTGTGGTAACTGCGTTGAATATTGTCCAACAAATTGTTTATCAATGACTGAAGAATATGAACTTTCTACTTATGATCGTCACGAATTGAATTATAATCAAATTTCTTTGGGTCGTTTACCAATCTCAGTAGTTGATGATTATACAATTAGAACAATTTTGAATTCCCCTCAAATTGAAGTCGAAAATAAGTAAATCCGTTGATTAAAGAGTAATTGGAAATTACTAAGGTTCCGTTTTGATCTAAAGAAATGAGGTTTCTTTCGTTTTGTTTGTTTGGTCACTACCTACAAATCCAAACTATTGATTCATGAGAATTGCAGCTTAATTTAGATTGAAACTATATATTTCGAAATATATAGTTTCAATCTACTCTACTCTTTCAGATCAAGACTAAGATTAATACAATAACTGTACCTACATTAATTCACACCCCTTAAGATTTAATTAGGAATTGATTAAAAATTTGTTTTCCTGGTCAGATCGATCAATAAGGTCATGAAAAACATTTAGATTTATTTATCTCTTTTTTTACTACATATAATGGATTTGCCTGGACCGATACATGATTTTCTTGTAGTCTTGTTGGGATCAGGTCTTATATTAGGAAGTATGGGAGTACTATTATTTAACAACTCCATTTATTCTGCTTTTTCGTTGGGACTGGTTCTTGTTTCTATATCCTTATTCTATATTCTAGCAAACGCCCAGTTTGTAGCTGCTGCGCAACTACTTATTTACGTGGGAGCTATAAATGTTTTAATCATATTTGCTGTGATGTTCATGAAGGGTTCAGAATATTCCAAAGATTTTAATCTTTGGACCGTTGGGAATGGAGTGACTTTTCTGGTTTGTACAAGTATTTTTGTTTCACTAATGACTACTATTGTAGATACGTCATGGTATGGGATTATTTGGACTACAAGATCAAACCAGATTCTAGAGCAAGATTTAATAAGTAATAGTCAACAAATTGGAATTTATTTATCAACATATTTTTTTCTTCCATTTGAACTCATTTCGATCATTCTTTTAGCTGCTTTGATCGGTGCAATTGCCGTGGCTCGTCAGTAATAAATCTTTAGTTAGAAATAGCATAAATTAAACTTTGTTCTATGTTATCACACACATTCCCCTTCAATTCTATTTGAAGATTTTTTCTGTCTAAAATAAAAATTCTTTTATTCGATCGATTACCAATATATTCCCGTGTTCTGTACTTTTTTTTTGTCAATTGAATTGAATCTATTAAATTTTTGTTCATATTGAAATGAATCGGAATTGATAAGGAGTTGGTCACTCATGCTCGAACATGTACTTATTATAAGTGCCTATTTATTTTCTATCGGTATCTATGGATTGATCACGAGCCGAAATATGGTTAGGGCCCTTATGTGTCTTGAGCTTATACTGAATGCAGTTAATATGAATTTCGTAACATTTTCTGATTTTTTTGATAGTCGCCAATTAAAAGGGAATATTTTCTCAATTTTTGTTATAGCTATTGCAGCCGCTGAAGCAGCTATTGGCCCAGCTATTGTTTCGTCAATTTATCGTAACAGAAAATCAACTCGTATCAATCAATCGAATTTGTTGAATAAGTAGTATTTATTTATCAGATAAATTCTGATATTCATCAAGTAAAATTATCTGTATGATATGTAATCCATGATCATGTTTGCGAAAACGTAAAAAATCAAAGTATCTTGGCCCTTTCGCATGAGTTAATCTGAAAGTAGATTGATTATAAAAATTCTGATAAATTATTGACTCATCTGGTATCTAAATATATAATTCATTTACAAATTTACTCGATCGAAAATTTATAGTCTTAAAAAAAATTATAGATCCAATGTCACATTCAGTAAAGATTTATGATACATGTATAGGGTGTACTCAATGTGTCCGAGCTTGCCCCACAGATGTATTAGAAATGATACCTTGGGGCGGATGTAAAGCTAAGCAAATAGCTTCGGCTCCAAGAACAGAAGACTGTGTTGGTTGTAAGAGATGTGAATCTGCTTGTCCGACGGATTTCTTGAGTGTTCGCGTTTATTTATGGCATGAAACAACTCGAAGCATGGGTCTAGCTTATTGATACGTTCTCTAAAAGCCCCCTTGAATACATTTGATTTCTTTTTTACCGACAAAAACTCGTGCTCGAAAATAAATATACATATATATATATATTTTTTTATTTCATTTTCGAACATGGGTTTTTTTAGTCCAAGTGTATCTTGTTTTTACTACGAATTATTTTCCTTGGTTAACAACAGTTGTAGTTTTTCCAATATTTGCGGGTTTATTACTTTTCTTTTTCCCTCATAGAGGAAATAAAGTAATGAGATGGTATACTATATGTATCTGTGTACTCGAGCTGCTTCTAACAACCTATGCATTTTGTTATCATTTCGAATTAGACGATCCATTAATCCAACTGATGGAGGATTATAAATGGATCCCTTTTTTGGATTTTGACTGGAGATTGGGAATCGATGGACTTTCCATAGGACCCATTTTACTGACGGGGTTTATCACCACTTTAGCTACTTTAGCGGCTTGGCCAGTTACTCGAGATTCCCGATTATTCCATTTTCTAATGTTAGCAATGTATAGCGGTCAAATAGGATCATTTTCTGCTCGCGACCTCTTACTATTTTTTATCATGTGGGAGTTAGAATTAATTCCCGTTTATCTACTTCTATCGATGTGGGGCGGAAAGAAACGGTTGTATTCAGCTACAAAGTTTATTTTGTACACTGCGGGAGGTTCCATTTTTTTGTTAATGGGAGTTCTGGGTATCGGTTTATATGGTTCTAATGAACCAACTTTAAATTTTGAAACATCGGCTAATCAATCGTATCCTATAGCACTGGAAATACTATTCTATATCGGATTTCTTATTGCTTTTGCTGTCAAATCACCGATTATACCCTTACATACATGGTTACCAGATACCCACGGAGAGGCACATTACAGTACTTGTATGCTTCTCGCTGGAATATTATTAAAAATGGGAGCATATGGATTGGTTCGGATCAATATGGAATTATTACCCCACGCCCATTCTATCTTTTCACCCTGGTTGATCATAGTAGGCATAATTCAAATAATCTATGCAGCTTCAACATCTTCGGGTCAACGCAATTTAAAAAAAAGAATAGCTTATTCCTCCGTCTCTCATATGGGTTTCATAATTATAGGAATTGGTTCTATAAGCGATACGGGACTGAATGGAGCTATTTTACAAATAATCTCTCATGGATTTATTGGCGCTGCGCTTTTTTTCTTGGCGGGAACAAGTTATGATAGAATACGTCTGGTTTATCTCGATGAAATGGGAGGACTGGCTATCCCAATTCCAAAAATCTTTACGACTTTCAGTATCTTATCGATGGCTTCCCTTGCATTGCCCGGTATGAGCGGTTTTGTTGCAGAATTAATAGTCTTTTTTGGAATAATTACCAGCCAAAAATATCTTTTAATGACAAAAATACTAATTACTTTGGTAATGGCAATTGGAATGATATTAACTCCCATTTATTTATTATCTATGTTACGCCAGATGTTCTATGGATACAAGCTTTTTAATGCTCAAAATTCTTATTTTTTTGATTCGGGACCACGAGAGTTGTTTGTTGCGATCTCTATCCTTATACCTGTCATAAGTATTGGTATTTATCCAGATTTTGTTTTCTCACTATCAGTTGACAAGGTCGAAGCTATTTTATCTAATTATTTTGCTAGATAGTTTTCATAAAAAAAATGAAACAGCAATACTATAATAATTATTTTTTAAATCGTTCGTTTCACAATAAAAAAAGAAGTCTTTTTTCTTAAGTTAAATAAAAAAATGAATTGGACTTCCTCATACATTTGGCTTTTGTGAGAACCATTTGAATCAAGTAATGTAGTGATTCAAAGGGTTCTCGATGTCTTACACACAGTTTTCTTATATATACTCTCCCATGTTTGTGTTCGTCAGGCCCTTTCTTGAATTCATTCAATTAGATGGTAATGTAAATGAACCATAACTATGTAGCCCTATCCCTAATAGATTGACCCCAAAATAGCATATCCAAATTATAAGAAAACCCATAGAGGCCACAATTGCAGAATTTACACCTTCAAAATTTTTATTTGTTCGCGTATGTAAATAAATTGCGAATATGGTCCAAGTAATAAATGCCCAAGTTTCCTTTGGGTCCCAATTCCAATACGATCCCCATGTCTCATTAGCCCATACTGCCCCTGAAAGAATACCTATGCTTAAAAAGATAAACCCTAGACTAATAATACGATAACTCCAATGATCTAATTGTTGAATCAGTTGAGACTTATAATAATTCTTCGAAGAAAAAAAGGAAGTGTTTCTTAGAAAATTGTTCCCTTCGTTCATGTATTGGATCTCATCAAAGGAAAATAACGCATTTAAGAAATTATTGTTTTTACCAAAAATTCTTATAGCTTTTTGAAATGTAATCACTATAAGAGCTACTGAAAATAATGATCCACATAAAAGAGCTGCATAACCCAATACCATCATACTTACGTGCATCATTAACCAATGAGATTGGAGAGCGGGAACTAATAGGGGGGATTGATGCATTTCAGTTAAAAAACCTGAAGTAGCAAAACCTTGGGTAAAAATAGTACTTGGCGCGGTTATTGCGCTTACACTTAAATGGTTTTTATATTTTTTAAAATACGTAAATAGATAAATAATGGAGAAACCCCATGAAAGAAATAGTAATGATTCATATAAATCACTTAAAGGTAAATGCCTCAAATAAATCCAACGAGTAACTAATAATCCTGTTATACAGAAAAAAGTAGCTATCATGCCCTTTTCTGACGAAACATAGAGTCCTACGGTTTCCTCGATTAATAAGGTTATTAACTGAATTGTAATGACAATTGAAATGACCGAAAAAGATATATGAGTTAATATATGCTCTAAAGTTGAAAATATCATAAAAAAAAAAATTTTAAAGGTCCCTCACTTCAATTATTTGAATTAATATCTGGGACTTGAATTAATTATATTATAGAACTTTTTTTATAATAAAAAATGGCATGCCGCCACTCGGACTCGAACCGAGATGCTCTAGCACTGCTTCCTAAGAGCAGCGTGTCTACCGATTTCACCATAGCGGCTTTCTCGAAATCATAATAACCGATTATTATTGAATCGTCGAGATTGAAAAAAATAGAATCAATTTTCAATTCAATGTAATATTTTTGACAAAATATTTATCGTGGATAAAAAACGCTTTATCTTTCAATTTTGAAATTTCATTAAAGGAAAAAAAAATAGGGGATTTGAGCGTTTCCAATAAAAATCTTATCAGATTTCATTTATTTCAATAATAATTTAAGGTGTAAATTTTCTTTATTGAACAATAGTTTTATTTTATAGGATTTTGCAAACCAATTTCATTATGTATTCGGCGGGATATATTCTATCATAGTAATAATGATTTCGAGAAAAGAAATTAAGGGTTCATAGAATTAAACAAGAAGGTTTTAACTTAATTATTAATTAACTAATGTCATCGTTTCAATGTCTCATTAAATTTTTAATAAAGAGTTTCAGTTTACTATTTGATCTTCTATATTTATATATTATATACATAATATATAAAATATCTAATAAAATCAAAAATAAACAAAAACTTTTTGGTTTATTGGGGCGATGGGGATTCGTATTTTCCCCATCCCGAAAATCATAAAACAAAGATATGAAAAAGAAAGGTCAACCCGTGTATTTATTTTTATTCTTTGAACAAAAAAGGTACTATTTTCTATTTTTTAATTGAGTAAACAAAAGATTTCTTATTTTTTTTACATACCCTAAAAAAAGGAATTTCATATTCATCCGCTCAAAACATTAGGAAATTCCACTAATTGCTTTGATAAAAAAAAATTATTATTTATTTAAATGAAAATTATAAAAGAACTTCTACTAGGCTGTTTTTTGAGTCAAACCGATTCAGATTATTCCAATCTTTAATTATTTATTTGATTTGTCCCCCAAAAAACTTTGTGAATTCCCCGTTGAAAGAGATTTTGCTAGCGAAAAAGCTTTCAACGCTGCCCGACGCCCTTTGCTTTTCCAAATATTTTTTCGAATCCGTTTTTTTGATAGAGAAGTGCGCTTTTTTGGAACTGCCATTAAAAAATTATAATTGATTATTCATTGCTATAGTTGGATGTGAAAGACATCTATTGTTCAAAACGAATTGTTCTTTACTATTTATTATCCATTTATTCTTGAAATTATAGTATACTCCTAATATAGCTATCGAAAATGAAAAATTATTAGATTAGAAACAAAGAAAAAACAATATATATATATATATCATGTTATTTTGTCAAAAAAAAAAAATTGTTTAATGATTCGGAATAAACAAATTTAATACAAAGAAGTCTTATTTTACTGGATCAACTTGTAGACTGTCTTTTATGATTGATACCAAAAAAAAATAGTGTTTTTCGTCTAATTTTTCTTTCTTGCTCTAGAGCGGGAAATTTTTGTAATGCATACTAAATAATAATAATAAAGAAAATTTGCAGTTTCTATATTGTCAAAAATTTTTACTTAAAAGAAATGGGTGTGTTCATTAATAGTTTCATTGGATCATCTGATTTGAACAATTGTAACTTCGTGACTTGAAATATTTGAAGTATTTGGCAAAAAATGAAGAATAGAAAAAAAATTCTATTTAAGTTTTGGATATTTAAATTTTTTATTAACTGATCCTTTTGAAAAGAGATAAGAGCTGGTGAATCAGAAAAATTAATTAGGAATTAAATATACTTTTTTTATGGAATATACGTATCAATATTCATGGATCATACCGTTCATCTCACTTCCAATTCCTATCTTAATAGGAGTGGGACTTCTACTTTTTCCTACGGCAACCAAAAACCTTCGACGTATGTGGTCTTTTCCGAGTATTTTATTGTTAAGTATAGTTATGCTTTTTTCAGTTTATCTGTCTATCGATCAAATAAATAGTAGTTATATCTATCAATATGTATGGTCTTGGACTATCAATAATGATTTTTCTTTAGAGTTGGGCTACTTGATCGATCCACTTACTTGTATTATGTCAATATTAATCACGACTGTTGGAATTATGG